CTTCCCGCAGTCGCATTAAGGATATTTTTTCTTGAAACTCTTTACTCCTTCACCCGTAGCAAGTACTCATTTCTATTTAGTTGTTTTCTTACTCTATCCGGCTATTGAACCTGGTTTCCCTCTGCATATGGTAATAGAGAGTTAGACAGCTTAGAGAGCTCCTCAAAGGGCTAGTTCTCACTCTGTTTTGGGGACCCCCAAGACTGTCTTTCCCTGTGTTTCCTAGTCTATATAGGTCCAATCTCGTCTGCTAGCGCTTCTTCGTTGCTTGGTCGGGACACATTCATCGATTTCTTTGAATTCTTCCTGGGCTTGCAAGTGACTTACTTCTTTTGGCCGTTCTTGCTGTCTTAAGTCGTCCTCTTTTCTTTAGAAGCTGTTAATTGATTTCGTGCCTGCCCTAAGGCTAAGGGGAGAACTGCATGTCCTACTAGTCGGATAGAAGCCTACCCACCTACCAGCCTACCTTGTTCATATCGAGCCGGGCAGGAGAGACCCTCTTTAAAGTTAAGAGAAGCAATTCCTTTTATAAGCTTGAAAATAGGCGCTGTAAATCAATTCAAATAGATAGGGGAGTTCCGAACCAGCAGCAAGCCCTTTCTCGCCCTTTCTAATGTCCTAGGCGAAGGCAGTGCAGGTGAAAGCCCAATAGATCCCATTTTTTTGATCGCTCCACATAGCTCACGACCCGGCACGAAGAAATCTCTTAGATGGGCGGATGCGAATCTGGATCTATCAACGGAGCAATTCCATTCCAGTCGTAGTCTCAATCCCATATTCAATGTGCCGTCTCCGCCGTGTCTGACCCCCTCAATCTTTCTATCCGGAGTGAGTCAGGCGGCTAAGCCTTTCATCCTGATAAAAGAAAGAGTTTTCCCACCCTCCATAAATGGAATCGGTTTGAGTGAATTACTTACCGCAGTCAAAGCCAATAGGGAAAGTCAGGTCAAGAGAGAGTCTCTTTCCGATTAGTGCATCTCGCACTTCCAATTCATTCCGAGTTAGAAAAAGTCAGTTCCTTCCCGGGTAAAGTCCTCTTAAATGGATTACTAGTTCCTTCCTTCCCAATCAATGCTAACTCTATCTTCCTCTCTTGTAATTTAGGAGATTTCCCCAGCCCATAAAGAACTGTAGTTACATACAGCTCTCAAAAGAGAAAAAGAGAAAGAGCTATGACTTCAAGTAAGAAAGTGAAAGTTCAGTCCTCACCGCCAAAAAGAAGACAGCAACAATCCGTACTACTTCTCTCAGTAAATAACATTCTCTTAGTTAGAGAGTAAGTAGATAGACGGATTAGTACTTTTACCCAGGGGTAGCCTTCCTTGTCGCCAAAGAAGAATGAGAATTGAGAAAGTTTTCTTGGGCTTCAATAGCAGAAGCAAAGAAGTCAAATCAATGCAGCTTTCGTGCCCAGCCTAAAGATCCTATCCTCGCAGCAGCTGGAGCTCTTGATGGCACGTTCAAGCGAGTTTATGAATGAATGAAATCAGTTGAAGGAGCGGCCAAGGACGAAAGCTTTGATTGCGTTCTGCTATGGTTGGCTGCCTAAAACAACTATCTTCTCTTCGCGAACGGTTAAGAATCCTCTTTGTATGCGCGTTCTCTCTTGTTTATTCTTCTAGTTTTTCCTTCTTGGGTGAGACTCCCTTTCTTCTTAGGTTGTCTGTAAGTCTAGTTCGTGGTTCACGGGTGAGGTTACCTGGATAGGTGGGCAGTTCCTATCGGTGGAGCTAAGACACCTTCGAGAGATATAGCTCTAGCTCTCGGGCAAGACAGTTCATGAATGAATGGCGAGTTTTCTATTTACTAGAATATCTTTCCTGCGAAGGAAGCTTCTTTTTAGAATTTCTTGCGTGAAGAAATTGAATCAACGGCATCGAATGCAAGCTCTGATAAAGTTTGATTCTTCTTTATGGACTACAACGACCTAAAGTAGCTAAATAAGTAGTTAAAGTAAGCTCCTGGCTAAAATGAGTCTTGGTTCTACCCACCGGCAAGAATTTTTCGACCTGATTAAATGATTGTAGATTGGCTATTTCGGGGTTCCATGCCCATGGATTGCCTTATTATAGCTTTTTTGATTCGTCGGGTATGCCGGCTAAGAGAATCGCTTCTCGCCTTGCTTGCAAGAGTATAAGCAAGCCGTAGCATTTTGACCCAGATAGAACTCTTTCAATTCATGAGAGAAAGTGCTTTAGTAGCGATTTCCCTGTTCTAGTGCAAGACGCAAGGAGAAGCACGAGCGGAGCGGTCTGGCTAAACGTGCAATGCCCCGTAGGGAGATCTAGCTTATTGGTCTAGTGCTTCCGGGTGCTTGCCAGTTCTGAATGACTGAACTTAGCTTGCCATGTTCTTACAAGAAAGAATCTCTTCTCCGAATCGAATCTACGCATATCGAATTCAGTAAAGACTTGAATAGATGCCTTCCTTCAAATATAGTTCATCCTGTTGATGGTCTTTACTACACTAAGGCTAGATCCGGACTAATCCTAGCCTATTC